TAAAGAAAGAAGAATTAGCGGAAAAAAAATTAGAAGAATTTGTATTAAAGCAAAGGGAAGAAAAAGCAAAACTAGAAGAAGATAAACGAATAAAAGTAGGCGAAACCTGGGATACCATCCCGTTTGCTCAAATACTAAGGGGTTTGATGTTAATGACTCAGTCCATTTTTAGAAAATATATTCTAATTCCTTTATTGATAATAGCAAAAAATATTGTTCGTCTACTATTATTCCAACGTGCTGAGTGGTCTGAAGATTTCGATGACTGGAGTAAAGAACGACATATTAAATGTACCTATAATGGTGTTCAATTATCAGAAACCGAATTTCCTAAAAACTGGTTAACAGATGGTATTCAGATAAAGATAGTATTTCCTTTCTATCTAAAACCTTGGCACACATCCCGAGATCTAATAAAAAAACAAAAACAAAATCAAACAGATGATTATTGTTTTTTAACAGTTTTGGGAACAGAAACTGACATTCTTTTTGGTCCTCCCCGAAACCACCCTTCTTTTTTTAACCGTATTTTTAAACAATTAGGCAAAAATATTCGAAAGTTTCCAAATGCAAGAAAAATTTGGATTATGAAAATCCTTCTATTTTTAAAAAAAATAAAAATAATGTTAAAGGGAAATGGAATTCTAGGATTTGGATTGAGCGAAGAATCTAGGGAAATAAAAAAAGAAAAAGATTCGATAATTAGTAATCATATGATTCATGAATCGTCCATTCAAACTGGATTCCTGAATCAGACAAATTCTTCAGTGCCAGAAAAAAAAATAAAAGATTTGGCTAATCGAACAAGGACAATCAAAAAAAAAATAGAAAAAATATCAAAAGACAATAGAAAATTAAATATTAATTCTAATAAAACACATTATAGTACGAAACGATTCGAATCGTTTAAAAATATTGGTCAAATATTAAAAAGAGGAAATGTTCGATTAATCCGTACAATAAATTATATTTTTAAATTTTTTAGCGAAAAGATATACGTCGATATATTTCTATCCATCATTAATATTCCCAGAATTAATACACAACTTTTTCTTGAATCAACAAAAAACTGGATTGATAAATCCATTTACACTAATGAAAATGAAAAAAATCATGAAAGGCTTGAGAAAACAAATAAAAAAAAAAATTCGTTTATTTCGAATATAAAAAAAGCATTTTTGCTGTTTTTTAGTAATGACGAGATTAATAAGAATTCGAATATTTTTTCGAATTTGGCTTTTTTGTCCCAAGCCTACGTATTTTACAAATTATCTCAAACCCCGATTTTTGACTTATACAAGGTAAGATCTGTTCTTCAGTATCGCGGAATGTCGTTATTTCTTAAAAATGAAATAAAAGATTATTTTGGAACCCAAGGAATAACTCATTCCGAGCTAAAGACTAAAAAACTTCCGAATTCTGGAATGAATCAATGGAAAAACTGGTTAAAATTGCAAAGTAATTATCAATATGATTTATCCCAGATAAAATGGTCTCAATTAGTACCACAAAAAGTACGGAATAGAATAACTGAACATTTTGCCATTGAAAATACAAATAATATTGAAAACTTTTTATTCTTATTGCCAAATAAAAAATCAAATTTTAAAAAGAACTATAGATATGACGTTTTATCATATAAATTTCTTTATTATGAAGATAAAAACAATTCATATACATATAGTTATGGGAGCCCATTCCAAGTAAATAAGACCAATGAATTTTCTTCTATTTATAATTACAACCTAAATAAAGACAAATTCATTGACATGTGGTGGAATATACCTATCACTAATTATTTAGGAATAAAAAATATTATGGATATGGATATAGAGAAAAAGACCGATAGAAAATTTTTGGATTTGAAAATTCTTCATTTTTGTCTTCGAAAGAAAGTCGACATTGAGGCCTGGGTCGATATCAGTATTGGCAGGAATGAAAATACTAAAACTGAACTTAAGAGTTATCAAATTGTTGATAAAATTGATAAGAAAGGTATTTTTTACACACCAATTTATCAAGAAATCAACCAACCCCATCAAAACAAAAACGTTTTGGATTGGATGGGAATGAATGAAGAAATACTAAGTCGTCCCATATCAAATCTAGAATTTTGGTTTTTCTCCGAATTTCTCTTCTTTTATAATGCATATAAAATGAAACCTTGGTTTATACCAATAAATTTTCTTTTTTCAAATTCGAATGTAAGTGAAAATTTTAGTGAAAATAAAAACATCAATAGAAATAAAAAAACGAATCTCTTTATACCTTCAAATGAAAAAAAATATTTTGAATTAAAAAATAAGAATCAAGGCGAAAATGAATTTATAAGTAAAGAAACTCTTGGATCAGATGGTCAAGACAACTCTGAATCTGTTTTCTCAAATGGACAAAAAGATATTGAAGAAGATTATATAGGATCAGATCTGAAAAAGCCTAGAAAGAAAAAACAATCCAAGAGTGGTATAGAAACAGAAATGGATCTCTTACTGAAAAGATATTGGCTTGTTCAACTGAGATGGGACAAAACCTTGGAGAAAAAACTGCTGAATAATATCAAAGTATATTGTTTCCTGCTTAAATTGATAAATCCAATAGAAATTGCTATCTCCGCTGTAGAAAAAAGAGAAATGAATTTAGATATACTACCACGTAACGAGGATTTCATTTGTAGAGAATTGGCGGAAAGGGGACTACTCATTATTGAACCGTTTCGTCTATCTGTAAAAGACAACGGCCAATTTATTATGTATCAAACGATAGGTATTTCATTGGTGCATAAGAGTAAACACCAAAAAAATCAAAAACCATATAGTGAAAATGTTGATAAAAGCATTTTCGGTGAACGAGACAAAAACCGTTTTGACTTGCTTGCTCCTGAAAATATTTTATCTCCTAGGCGTCGAAGAGAATTGAGAATTCTAATTTGTTTAAATTCAAGGAATAATAATAAAGGTATGAATACAAACCCAACATTTTATAATGGAACTCAGGTAAAAAATTGTAGTCCATTTTTTGATGAAAACAAAGATATTGATCGAGATAAAAATACACTTAGAAAATTAAAATTATTTCTTTGGCCAAATTATAGATTGGAAGATTTAGCTTGTATGAATCGTTATTGGTTTGATACTAATAACGGAAGTCGTTTTAGTATCTTACGAATCCATATGTATCCACAATTAAAAATAAATTTATGATACATTTGTCTTATAGATTCCCTATTATTTGATAGAGAAATAGATGTACACACGCCTTGTCATACATTCAAGTCTGATACATGAATACTAATTCAATGAATTATCAATTGGATCTTGAAATGAATCAAGAGAATTTTATTTATTAAGTTTCTTTGATAAAATGTATCAATAAAATAAGGTTAAGATATTGTATATAACAGAGTAAAACAGATGGCATTATTATTACTGATCCGTAAAATTCCATATTTTGTAAAAATAAAAAATGTAAAAATAAAAAAGGTAAGGAAGAGTAAGAATTTATGAAACAAAATTCATTCATATCTGTTATTTCGAATGAAAAAAAAGAAGAAAATAGGGGGTCTGTTGAATTTCAAGTATTGTGTTTTACCAATAAGATACGAAGACTTACTTCACATTTGGAATTGCACAAAAAAGATTATTCATCGCAAAGAGGTTTACGAAAAATTCTGGGAAAACGTCAACGACTACTGGCTTATTTGTCAAATAAAAACAGAATACGTTATAAAGAATTAATCAGCCAATTGAACATTCGAGAACTAAAAACACGTTAATTTGAAGAGTTGTTTTGAATTATTTGATTTATTAGATCTTGAATTGAATTTTGATGAACTTTTTTTGTTTTCATCAATTCATGGAAAAATGAATTCGTGAAAAAATGAATCGGGGAAAAACCTATGACTGTACCAACTTCCAGAAAAGACCTCATGATAGTCAATATGGGCCCTCACCATCCATCAATGCATGGCGTTCTCCGACTCATCGTTACTTTAGACGGTGAAGATGTTATTGACTGTGAACCAATAGTAGGTTATTTACACAGAGGTATGGAAAAAATTGCGGAAAACCGAACAATTATACAATATTTGCCTTATGTAACACGTTGGGATTATTTAGCTACTATGTTCACAGAAGCAATAACTGTAAATGGACCCGAACAATTGGGAAATATTCAAGTCCCTAAAAGGGCTAGCTATATCAGAGTAATCATGTTGGAATTAAGTCGTATAGCTTCTCATTTGTTATGGCTCGGCCCCTTTATGGCAGATATTGGTGCGCAGACCCCCTTCTTCTATATTTTCAGAGAAAGAGAGTTGATATATGATTTATTCGAAGCTGCCACCGGTATGAGAATGATGCATAATTATTTTCGTATTGGAGGAGTAGCTGCCGATCTACCTTATGGGTGGATAGATAAATGTTTAGATTTTTGTGATTATTTTTTAATAGGACTTACTGAATACCAACAACTTATTACGCGAAATCCTATTTTTTTAGAACGAGTTGAAAACATAGGCATTATTAGTGGAGAAGAAGCAATAAATTGGGGTTTATCAGGACCGATGTTACGAGCTTCCGGAATACAATGGGATCTTCGTAAAGTTGATCATTATGAGTGTTACGACGAATTTGATTGGGAAGTTCAATGGCAAAAAGAAGGAGACTCATTAGCTCGTTATTTAATCCGAATCAGTGAAATGGCAGAATCTATAAAAATTATTCAACAAGCGTTAGAAGGAATTCCGGGGGGTCCTTATGAAAATTTAGAAATTCGACGCTTTAATAAAATAAAATATCCTGAATGGAATGATTTTGAATATCGATTCATTAGTAAAAAACCATCTCCTGCTTTTGAATTGTCGAAACAAGAACTGTATGTAAGAGTAGAAGCCCCAAAAGGCGAATTAGGAATCTTTTTGATAGGAGATCAGAGTGTTTTTCCTTGGCGATGGAAAATTCGCCCGCCGGGTTTTATCAATTTGCAAATTCTTCCTCAGTTAGTTAAAAAAATGAAATTGGCTGATATTATGACGATACTAGGTAGCATCGATATCATTATGGGAGAAGTTGATCGTTGAAATGATAATTGATATAACAAAAGTACAAGCTATCAATTCTTTTTCCAGATTGGAATCCTTAAAAGAGGTTTATGGGACTATATGGCTGCTTTTCCCTATTTTGATTCTCGTATTGGGAATCACAATAGGTGTACTAGTAATTGTGTGGTTAGAAAGACAAATATCCGCGGGTATACAACAACGTATTGGACCTGAATATGCCGGTCCTTTGGGAATTCTTCAAGCTCTGGCGGACGGAACAAAACTACTTTTTAAAGAAAACCTTATTCCGTCTAGAGGGGATACGTATTTGTTTAGTATTGGACCCTCTATAGCAGTTATATCAATTCTACTAAGTTATTCAGTAATTCCTTTTGGTTCTCGACTTGTTCTAGCCGATTTAAGTATTGGTGTTTTTTTATGGATTGCCATTTCAAGTATTGCTCCAATTGGACTTCTTATGTCAGGATATGGATCAAATAATAAATATTCCTTTTTAGGTGGTCTACGGGCAGCTGCTCAATCAATTAGTTATGAAATACCATTAACTCTATGTGTGTTAGCAATATCTCTACGTGTGATTCGTTGAAACATGGGTCTACCCTTGCCTCATTTCTTTTTATTTTGGGTTTCTAAGAATAAAAATGAAATGGATTGAATAGTATCTTCCTTTTTGTTAGTTACTGATCGGGTTGATAAAGTAAACCAGATAGTTAGATGAGTGAAAGAAAACAGCTTTCAAATTTGCAGTAAAAAGTTGAATCTCATTGCCTATGTACAAGGGTTAAACAAAAATAAACATAAGCAGTCAAGGCTGTTTCCCCCAAGATTGGTTATCCTGACTTGAAGCGGGTTGAAACGAATTATGGAGTTTTTACTTTCTTTTTTTTTCTCTGTATAAAAATAGATGATATGAATTACCATAGAGATTGAATAAACATGAGTGGATGGTTAGGAACACCAAAGTACACAAAGGATTTGTAATAGAGATTGTGTAACTTATCCGACGAGATATTTTTACATAAAAGAAATACTAATTGAGGCTTGAAATTTGTAGAAATGATCAAGTAGTACTCCCACAAATTCCGATCCAGAGTATGCTCCTATCCACTGATTAAGTGAATAACTATCAGGAACGAAGTAATCTTTTACTTTTTTATTTTAAGACTAAAAAAAATCCAGGAAATAAGAGGTCGAAAAAAAAAGATAATATGAATATAAAAATATATAACTGGAATTATAAAAAAAATATTTTTTCCAATATCCATATTCAAGCATTAAGTTATTACTAAAAAAAATGGAAATTCTTCAAAGTTAGTTAAAGTAAAGGATGAGATCAATTCCGAAGCATTTGTTAGAGCATAGCAGACAGAATTTCATTGGTCTAATTCAGGATTTTTCGATTGATTTTAAATTTACTTCTTCGACAAGCATATGAAGATTTAAAGAATATCAATCAGTCCTTAGATTTATTTATGGCTCTTGAGGAGCCGTATGAGGTGAAAATCTCATGTACGGTTCTGTAATAGCGATGACAAGAGTGATTTTCTCATCGACTATGATTATCTAACAGTTTAAGTACAGTTGATATAGTTGAGGCACAATCAAAATATGGTTTTTTGGGATGGAATTTGTGGCGGCAACCTATAGGGTTTATTGTTTTTATAATTTCTTCTCTAGCTGAATGCGAGAGATTGCCTTTTGATTTACCAGAAGCAGAAGAAGAATTAGTAGCAGGTTATCAAACCGAATATTCCGGTATTAAATTTGGTTTATTTTATGTTGCGTCTTATCTAAATCTACTAATCTCTTCTTTATTTGTAACCGTTCTTTATTTGGGTGGTTGGAATCTTTCTATTCCACACATAGTCATTTCTGGCTTTTTTGAAATAAATAAAATAGATGGAGTTTTTGGAACGACAATTAGTATTTTCATTACATTAGCTAAAACTTTTTTGTTCTTGTTCATTCCTATCACAACAAGATGGACTTTACCTAGACTGAGAATGGACCAATTATTAAATCTTGGATGGAAATTTCTTTTACCTATTTCTTTAGGTAATCTATTATTAACAACTTCTTCCCAACTCCTTTCATTATAAATTCTAAAAAAAAAGAATATTTTATATTCACTCTAACTTAATTCACAACTTGTCCCAAACAAGAGAAAGAAACAAAATCTTATTTTTTTTTATTGATATTTACTATATGTTCCCTATGGTAACTGGGTTCATCAATTATGGTCAACAAACAATACGTGCGGCAAGGTACATTGGTCAAGGTTTTATGATTACTTTATCCCACGCTAACCGTTTACCCGTAACTATTCAATATCCATATGAAAAATTGATCACATCAGAGCGTTTTCGTGGTCGAATTCATTTTGAATTTGATAAATGCATTGCTTGTGAAGTATGTGTTCGTGCATGTCCTATAGATTTACCCGTTGTTGATTGGAAATTGGAAACGGATCTTCGAAAGAAACGGTTGCTTAATTATAGCATTGATTTCGGAATTTGTATTTTTTGTGGTAATTGTGTTGAGTATTGTCCAACAAATTGTTTATCAATGACTGAAGAATATGAGCTTTCGACTTATGATCGTCACGAATTAAATTATAATCAAATTGCTCTGGGCCGTTTACCAATATCAATAACTGATGATTACACAATTCGACCAATTTTGAATTCACCTCAACCAAAAGAGAAATTCCGTGATTGAAGAGCAATTCTCAATTATTAAATTTCTTTTTTTTCTTGTTCAATAACTATAACTATAAATTTTGATTATTCAATATTCCTATTTATTGGTGAAAATCGAAACTTTATTTGGATTTTAAATATGTTTACTGTAATTGTAATGGTTTTAAATAGTTTTAGTTGCGAACTACCCAAACCAATGCGATAGGTTCAATAACTTTACTTTACTCACATCAAGTGATACACATTAGGATTTAAAATAAAAAATGCATAAACTTTTTTTTCCTGTTCAAGTCAATAAAATCATGAAACATTCCGATTTTTTTATTTCTTATTTTACATATAATGGATTTACCTGGACCAATACATGATTTTCTTTTAGTTTTTCTGGGGTCGGGCCTTATATTAGGTGGTCTAGGAGTAGTATTATTTACCAATACAATTTTTTCTGCTTTTTCGTTAGGATTGGTTCTTGTTTGTATATCTTTATTCTATATTCTAGCAAATTCCCATTTTGTAGCTTCTGCACAACTCCTTATTTATGTGGGAGCTATAAATATATTAATAATATTTGCTGTAATGTTCATGAATGGTCCGGAATATGACACAGATTTCCGTCTGTGGACTGTGGGGGACGGGATTACCTTATTGGTTTGTGCAAGTCTTTTTGTTTCATTAACTATTACTATTCTAAATACGTCCTGGTATGGGATTATTTGGACTACAAAATCAAATCAGATTCTAGAACAAGATTTGATAAGCGCTAGTCAACAAATAGGAATTCATTTATCAACCGATTTTTTTCTTCCATTTGAACTCATTTCAATAATTCTTTTAGTTGCTTTAATAGGTGCAATTGCCGTGGCTCGTCAATAATAATTCATTTGATTTTTTAAAATAGCAATCACAAAAAATTAGATTTTATCATATTCATTTTCATTCTAGTCAATCAAATTGGTTTAATTCAATTTATTATTCTATTTATTATTCTATTATCATATCATTTTTTTGTTCTTCATTTTTTTTTGTATTATAACTTATTATATTCTAGTTAATCAAATGGGTTTAATTGTTGTTCATAGTCAAATGAATAGAGATTGATAAGGAGTTGGTCAATGATACTCGAACATGTACTTGTTTTGAGTGCTTTTTTATTTTCGATCGGCATTTATGGATTAGTCACGAGTCGAAATTTAGTTCGGGCTCTGATGTGTCTTGAACTTATATTGAATGCAGTTAATCTAAATTTTGTAACATTTTCTGATTTTTTTGATAGTCGACAATTAAAAGGAAATATTTTCTCAATTTTTGTTATAGCTATTGCAGCCGCTGAAGCAGCTATTGGCCCGGCTATTGTTTCTTCAATTTATCGTAATAGAAAATCAATTCGTATCAATCAATCGAATTTATTGAATAAATAGTTATAGTATTTATTTTTTAATTTTTTTAGTCTAAAATTTTATTCTAGAAATTGAAATTTGAATAATCATTAATTCAAATTAAATTCTTAGATATCAGACTTTAAGATATACTTTCACAAATGTAAGAAATCAAAATATTTTGGACCTCTTTTACATTTATCTATTTTATATTTAGTTTCTAATATTCTAATAAGTCGCCGATCCAATCCAGAATTAGATTGAACTTCTGGGAAATCATCGATTCGTCTGGTAATTTATTCATCTGGTATTTTAATATGTATTTTATTTACTTTACTAGAACTAGAACTAGATCGAAAATTAATGAAGTTAAAAAAATTATAGATCCAATGTCACATTCAGTTAAGATTTATGATACATGTATAGGATGTACTCAATGTGTCCGAGCTTGCCCCACAGATGTATTAGAAATGATACCTTGGGATGGATGTAAGGCTAAACAAATAGCTTCTGCTCCAAGAACAGAGGATTGTGTTGGTTGTAAGAGATGTGAATCTGCTTGTCCAACAGATTTTTTAAGCGTTCGAGTTTATTTATGGCATGAAACAACTCGCAGTATGGGTCTAGCTTATTGATACGTTTCAGAAAATTCCATTTGAATCCATTTATTCTATATTGGATTTTTTTTACCGACAAAAACCCGTACCCCAAAAAATATCTTTTTGGGTACGGGTTTTTTTGGCCCAAGTGTATCTTGTCTTTACTACGAATTATTTTCCCTGGTTAACAACAATTGTAGTTTTACCCATATTTGCAGGTTCTTTAATTTTCTTATTTCCTCATAGAGGAAATAAGGTTATCCGCTGGTATACTATATGTATATCCATTTTAGAGCTCCTTCTAACAACTTATGCGTTTTGTTATCATTTCCAACCGGACGATCCATTAATCCAACTGTCAGAAGATTATAAATGGATCCAATTTTTTGATTTCCATTGGAGATTAGGAATTGACGGACTTTCGATAGGACCCATTTTACTAACGGGATTCATCACCACTTTAGCTACTCTAGCGGCTTGGCCGGTTACTCGAGATTCTCGATTATTCCATTTCCTAATGTTAGCAATGTATAGTGGTCAAATAGGATCATTTTCGTCCCGAGACCTTTTACTTTTTTTCATAATGTGGGAATTAGAATTAATTCCTGTTTATCTACTTTTATCCATGTGGGGAGGAAAAAAACGTCTCTACTCTGCTACGAAATTTATTTTGTATACTGCAGGGGGTTCCATTTTTCTATTACTGGGAGTTCTGGGTATTGGTTTATATGGTTCCAATGAACCGACATTAAATTTGGAAACATTAATTAATCAATCGTATCCTGTAGCATTAGAAATAATATTCTATATTGGATTTTTTATTGCTTTTGCTGTCAAATTGCCGATTATACCTTTACATACATGGTTACCAGATACCCACGGAGAAGCACATTACAGTACTTGTATGCTTCTAGCTGGAATCTTATTAAAAATGGGAGCATATGGATTGATTCGGATCAATATGGAATTATTACCTCACGCTCATTCTATATTTTCTCCTTGGTTGATAATAATAGGCACAATACAAATAATCTATGCAGCTTCAACATCTCCCGGGCAACGTAATTTAAAAAAAAGAATAGCCTATTCCTCTGTATCTCACATGGGTTTCATAATTATAGGAATTAGTTCTATAACTGATACGGGGCTTAATGGGGCCATTTTACAAATAATTTCTCATGGATTTATTGGTGCTGCACTTTTTTTCTTAGCGGGAACTAGTTACGATAGAATACGTCTTGTTTATCTCGACGAAATGGGCGGAATAGCGATTCCAATGCCAAAAATATTCACACTCTTTAGTAGCTTTTCAATGGCATCCCTTGCACTACCGGGAATGAGTGGTTTCATTGCAGAATTAATAGTATTTTTTGGAATAATTACCAGCCAAAAATATCTATTAATACCTAAAATACTAATTATTTTTGGAATGGCAATTGGAATGATATTAACTCCTATTTATTTATTATCTATGTTACGTCAAATGTTTTATGGATATAAATTATTTAACAGTACAAACTCTTACTTTTTTGATGCTGGGCCGCGAGAGTTGTTTGTTTCGACTTCTATCTTTCTGCCAGTACTAGGTATTGGAGTTTACCCAGATTTCGTTCTCTCACTATCAGTTGAGAAAGTGGAAGCTATTGTATCGAATTTTTTTTATAGATAGATTTCTTTTCATTTGATTTAATCAAATGAAAAGGAAGTTTTCTTTACATAAAAAGAACCAAAACTGAATCGCAATTCGAATCAGGCATGTTTAACGTTTGTGAGAACCGTTTAAATCATGATTTAAACGGTTCTCACCTGCTTATAATAAACTTGCTTATGTCTTGTCCTATATTTGTATTTGTAAGGTCTTTTCTTCCATTTAATTAAGCGTTAATGGAAATGAACCATAACTATGTAGCCCTATTCCTAATAGATTGACCCCAAAATAGCATATCCAAATTATAAGAAAACCTATAAACGCCACAATTGCAGAACTTGCACTCCGAAAATTTCTATTTGTTCGGATATGTAAATAAATTGCAAATACGGTCCAAGTGATAAATGCCCAAGTTTCTTTGGGGTCCCAATTCCAATACGATCCCCACGCCTCATTGGCCCATACTGCTCCTGAAAGAATACCCATAGTTAAAAAGATAAAGCCTAGACTAATAACACGATAACTCCAATGATCCAGCTGGTCAATCAATTGGGATCTGTAATAATTTCGAACATAAAAGAGCGAAGTGTTTTGGACACTATTGCTTTTTTCAGTCATGTATTGAATCTCAGCGAAGAAAAATGACTTATTTAATACATATTTTCGTTTATCAAAAAGCCTTATTATATATTTTTGAAATGTAATCGTTAGAAGTGTTACTGATAATAATGATCCACATAAAAGAGCTGCATAACCTAATACCATCATACTTACATGCATCATTAACCATTGAGATTGGAGAGCGGGTACTAATATTGCGGATTGATGCATTTCCGTTAAAAAGCCCGACGTAGCAAATCCTTGAGTCAAAATAGCACTTGGCGCAGTTATTGCACTTAACGAATTTTTCTCTTTTTTTAAAAAATATGGAATCAAATGAATAAGGTAGAAACTCCAGGAAAGGAAGATTAATGATTCATATAGATCACTTAATGGTAAATGTTTCCAATAAACCCAACGAGTAATTAATAATCCTGTTAGACAGAAAAAAGTAACTATCATGCCGTTTTCGAATGAATTATATAGTCCTACTTTTTCATTGACTAATAAAGTGATCAAATGGAGTATAATTACAACGGAAACCGTTGAAAAGGAAATATGAGTTAAAATATGCTCTAAGGTGGAAAAAATCATAATATAAAATTAAAAAAAAAATGCATTTTCATTATTTATTATAGGTTATAGGACTGTTGAAATTTTTTAAGAATTTCAACAATGTCATGCCGCCACTCGGACTCGAACCGAGATGCTCTCGCACTGCTTCCTAAGAGCAGCGTGTCTACCGATTTCACCATAGCGGCTTGGTTGAAATCATAATAACCCATTTTTATTTATTCGTCGAGATTAATTCAATATAATATTTTCTTTTTAAAACCATTTCAATTTTGGTTTGCAAATACTTTTGTAGTCATTTTTATTTAATTGAAATGGTTCATATTCATGATAATAATAACTTTTTTCGTTATTTTTTTTGTATTTTAAACCAATTTTAAATTTATAGTACTCTTTTAATTTGTCAACGGACTTTTGTATAGTTTATGTTTTCTTGAAATAAAACCTTGTAACTAGAAGATTCTTCTTTTCAGCCCAGGATAGACCTCAATAAAGGTCTTTCTCACTTTCTTTTTTCTTTTTTTCATAAAAAAAAGAATTTTTTAGCTGATTTCAAAACTAACAAATAACAAATACATAGATTATTTCACTACATAAAAAAATCGAATATTTTGGATCCAAAATTCAACACGGCATCGAAAGGGTTTTTTCTTTAAATAGATAGTTTTTTATCCAAAATAAACAAATTGGTAGAATTTTTACGGTTAAGTATTGAACTGGATATAGCATATAAAAAAATCCGGATCTCTATTGAAACGCTTTTCAAAAACAAAAAAAAAAATTCTTTCCACATATATATAATATAATATTCAAGTAAAACTAAAATATAGTTTTATATTTAAAGGGCTTTTTTTTTTATTTTCAACGGGGGAATATAGAGAATATAGCAACTTCAAGAAATAATGCTTCCGGAAGTTAAAGTTGAACCACTTTCTATTTGTCTTTTTTTACAAAATAGATAGAAAAAACTTTTCTGAGTTTTTTTATTGTATTGTGACAAAATAAATATATATAAATATATTAAAGGGTTGATTAAGGGTTGATGGGGAAAAAAATCCCCATCGTATATCTTATAAATAACAAAAATAGACTCAAAAAAAGGTGATGAAATATTCTCTATATATAGTTTTTCAAACAAAAAGTACTATTTTATGGTCGGCTTAAGAGTTGTTATTTTCCATATCATAAACAAAAAGTCCCAATTTTATATAGTTCAAAATATTTAGTAAATCCAAACTTATTTAAAATTTAAACCGTTTCTTTTCGATATTTTTGATTCTAAATAAAAAGGAAATTATTCCGAATTTGGTATACCTTTTTTCTTTGAGTCACGTGGATTTGGCTTATTCCAAGGTTTGATTACTTATTTTTCTTACAAAAAAACTTTTGGAATTCCCAGTAGCAAGAGATTTTGCTAAAGAAAAGGCTTTTAACGCTGCCCAATGCCCTTTTTTTTTCCAAAGATTTTTACGAATACGCTTTTTGTAAATCGAAGTACGTTTTTTTGGAACTGCCATTTCAATTTTAATTGATTATTCAGTGTTAGATTTGGATGTGAAAGACATCTAGTGTTCAAACGAATCTTTGTTTTCTATTAATTATCTATGTATTTAGATTCTAGACGATACCCTCTATTATTCAATTTTTGAAAATGGAAAAACATAATATAACTATAAACTAGAAATATATATATTTTCTATATTTTGCTTCTATTTCTTTTTGCTGTGTTACATTTAATTTCCATGTATGTAGCAAATCACATTAGAAAACTTTAACAACCCAACCTTTAAATTGGATTTAAATTGAAAAACTTAAATTCATTTTTGAAAATCTATCGAATTTTTTATTTTCAAATTGAAATGATCTCAATAAACGAATTTGTTTAAAAGATCCAAGATTTTAGGCATTTTTTTATTCTATGTTATAGAAACTAGAAAGTAAAGTTAAAGTAACCGATATAAAAAATCTATAACTAAAAAAATAGAAGTTTTTCTATGTTTTTGTTTGGAATAGAAGACAATCAAATCATTTTGCATAAAATAAGTTATTAATTGTGAATAACCTACAAAATAAATTAATAAAAATATTTCATTTTTTTTATCATTATTGACTTTATTAGATCTTTTAGTAGATTTTAAGATTTTTTTTAGCCTTTAATTCTGAAATTCTGAATATATTTTCGAAATAACTTCAATCGAAATGAAAGTGGAATTTGTTTTATCCTCCTATGCAATATTTTGCATTTATTCTTACGTAGTCACTTTTACTAACAAATACATTATTTGAATTTGACCAATTATAATTTCGTGGTTTGAATATTAAAAAAATACTTAACATCAATATTAATATTTGATATCGACTTGAAAAAAACAAAAAAAAAATTCTATTTCGATTTAAGTTATTAGATATCTTCATTTTTTTATTGATTTCTTTCAAAAGAGGCAAGAGCCTATGAATCGTAAACAAAAAAAGAAATATTAATTAAATAAAAAATAAAATATAAAAAATTTCTATTCTATTATGGAACATATATACCAATATGCATGGATCATACCCTTACTTCCACTTCCAGTTCCTTTGTTAATAGGAGCTGGGCTTTTCTTTTTTCCGATAGCAACAAAAAATCTTCGACGGATATGGGCTTTTTCGAGTATTTCGTTGTTAAGTATAGTTATGGTTTTTTCGATGAATCTGTCTATTCAGCAAATAAATAGTAATTTTATTTACCAATATGTCTGGTCTTGGACCATTAATAATGATTTTTCTTTAGAATTTGGCTACTTGCTCGATCCACTTACTTCTATTATGTCAATGTTAATTACTACTGTTGCAATTCTGGTTCTGATTTATAGTGATAATTATATGTCTCATGATCAGGGATATTTGCGATTTTTTGCGTATATGAGTTTTTTCAATACGTCGATGTTGGGTTTAGTTACTAGTTCAAATTTGATACAAATTTATATTTTTTGGGAATTAGTTGGAATGTGTTCATATCTATTAATAGGTTTTTGGTTCACAAGGCCTATTGCCGCAAATGCTTGTCAAAAAGCGTTTGTGACTAATCGTGTAGGAGATTTTGGTTTATTATTAGGAATTTTAGGTCTTTATTGGATAACAGGTAGTTTCGAGTTTCGGGATTTGTTTGAAATATTCAATAACTTAATTAATGCTAATCAGGTCAATTCCTTATTTTGTATTTTATGTGCTTTCTTATTATTTGCTGGTGCAATTGCTAAATCTGCCCAATTTCCCCTTCATGTATGGTTACCCGATGCTATGGAGGGACCTACCCCTATTTCAGCTCTTATACATGCTGCTACCATGGTAGCAGCGGGAATTTTTCTAGTCGCTCGACTGCTTCCTCTTTTCATAGTTATACCTTACATAATGTATGGAATATCTTTTATAGGTATAATAACAGTACTTTTAGGCGCGACTTTAGCTCTTGCTCAAAAAGACATTAAGCGAAGTTTAGCTTATTCTACAATGTCTCAATTGGGTTATATGATGTTAGCTCTAGGTATGGGTTCTTATCGAGCGGCTTTATTTCATTTGATTACTCATGCTTATTCAAAAGCATTATTGTTTTTAGGGTCCGGATCTCTGATTCATTCAATGGAAACTATTGTTGGATATTCTCCGGATAAAAGTCAGAATATGGTTCTTATGGGGGGGTTAACAAAACATGTGCCAATTACAAAAAATGCTTTTTTAATAGGTACACTTTCTCTTTGTGGTATTCCACCGCTTGCTTGTTTTTGGTCCAAAGATGAAATTCTTAATGATAGTTGGATCTATTCGCCAATTTTTGCAATAATAGCTTATTTCACAGCTGGATTAACCGCATTTTATATGTTTCGAATCTATTTACTTACGTTTGAAGGCCATTTAAACCTTTTTTTTAAAAATTACAGTGGAAAAAAAAGTAGTTCGTTTTATTCAATATCTTTATGGGGTAAAAAAGAATTAAAAAGGATTAATCCAAAATTTCCTTTATTAACCTTATTAACACTGAATAATAAAGAAAAGAATCATTTCTTTTCGAAAAAACCATATCAAATTGATAGAAATTTCCGAAAAATGATGCGACCCTTTCTTACTATTACTGATTTTGCCAATAAGAATATTTCTTTATATCCTCATGAATCGGACAATACTATGTTATTTCCTCTGATTGTATTGATTCTGTTTACTTTTTTTATTGGATTCATAGGAATTCCATTTAATTTTAATAAAGAAGAAATGGATTTGGATATATTAACTAAATGGTTAAATCCATCTATAAATCTTTTACATTCAAATTCGAATGATTCCGTAGATTGGTATGATTTTTTGATAAATGCAACTTTTTCGGTGAGTATAGCCTATTTAGGAATATTTATAGCCTTCTTTTTGTATAAACCCATTTATTCATCGTTAAAAAGTTTTGACTTAATCAATTCATTTGATAAAAAAGGTCAAAAGAGAGTTTTTAGGGACAAAATATTAAATATAATATATAATTGGTCTGCTAACCGCGGTTATATAGATGCTTTTTATGAAATATTCTTAATTAAGGGTGTAAGAGCTTTAGCTGAACTAATCTCTTCTTTTGATAGACGAATAATTGATGGGATTCCGAATGGTTTTGGTGTTACAAGTTTTTTTGTAGGGGAGGGTATCAAGTATGTAGGAGGGGGTCGAATCTCCTCGTATCTTTTTTGGTATTTATTCTATGTATTCATTTTTTTCTTAATTTACTATGTTGTTTTCTAAGCATAATCTTGTTTTTTTATCGAGTACATCTATATAAAAAATGTCTTTGTCTAGAACCGTAATTCTATTATTTAATTCATTGCTTAAACTCTTTCTTTTTTGTTCATTTGTAGAAATCCAATTATTGGATAGTTCATCATCATATAAGAATTTTTCTGTTGTATCCAAAGAAATCTTTCTTTGTATCA